GCATTTGAAATAGATGCCCGAGTTATTACATATATCATGATCGATAGAAAAATGGATCGAGTCATCTCTTCCTTTACCCAAGAAAAAGTATTTCTATTTTGCATGGTCCAATCATTGATCGCGGAATGTCTACAATAAATTAGATAGGTAGCTAGTATCGTTCCCTACCCACGAGTCTGCAATTGTATTGGAATAATTGTGCTGGAATATAGTATAGAACTAATAGTTAGAAATAGTAAAGAATAAGTAAGATAAAAAATGCTTTCTTTATACAAGAAAAGAGATTCTATTCTGATTTGATTGATATCGAGAGATCAAATGAGTTCTTCATTCATTCATTGAATGATAAATAACTACAAGTGAAGGAGATACACGATTTAAATAATGGAAGATCCAATATTTCACAATTGTATCTAGAATAACTGGAAAAGTGGAAACAAGACCAGATATTATTTGATCGTTATGAGTCGCTCCAAAATCATTGTAGACCGAACCAATCATTAGTTCCCAACCATGGGTCGAGTGAAATCCGATCCATAAATCAGTAATTAAAAGAATCGAAAAAGCCTTTATTGTGTCACTTAAGTTATAGAGTAACTCCTGAACCCAAAAATGAAGAATGACAAGTTCTTCATTACCCAGAAAAAAATAACCACTTAAAATAACAAAACATATTATATTTGTGTAGAAATGCAAAATGATATGAAGATGATGTTCATTGTGTCTTTTGACCAATTGTATTGTTTCCTTGTGTATTCCTATACGAAGCCTTTGTATATGTGTCTCGGGGTACTCTTTTATCATTTCGTCCAAGAAAAATAGTTCTTCTAATTCTATAAATCTTTCTAAAACGTTTTTCTCTTGAATATCATTCAAAAAGGTTTCGGATTGCCCACTATTCCACCAATTAGTAATCCAAGGTTCCAGACTTTTATTAAATGAAAGAGAGACCCACCAAGGCAAAAATACTATATATACAAGATATGGTAGGGAAATGAATGCTTTCTTTTTTTTCATTTTTTATCTGTGAATTGTTAATGAACTTGCTTCAATCGTTGACTCTATGAGTTATATAACAAGGTATCGAACCTATGTATCTATTCCTATTTTTTTTTGTAAAAATGGAGTCCTTGGATCTATAAAGAATAGAAAAATAGAATAAAACTCCTTTTGGATGAAAAAAAAAGAATCAAATATCAAGATATCTCAATTGGGAAAATTCGAACCAATTTCATCTTCATTTGTTCTTTTCGATTTTCATTTAATGAAAAACCACTTGAAGTAACGAAACAAATATTATTCAGATTTCAAGACGAGTCCCCCGAATCAATGAATTTTTTTGAAAGTTTCACCGTCTAAACATATCTAGGAAATAAAGTATCAATTCAAAATCTTGAACTGAACCTAAAAAGACGAATTTTTTATTACGAAATGCATTTTGGATATATTTGATGAATCCACACTTAACTTAAAGTTAATTAGAATTAGACTTTTTTTTTACTAGTATAAAAAACTTGTATAAAAAATAGAGTTGGGTTACGTACATATACAAAAGAGTTTTGGTATAGAAAAAATTTCTTTTTTCTTTTTATTTTATAGTGAATTTTAGTATAGTTACCCCATATACGTTACGTTCTCCGCTTTTGTTTTATTCTATGAGTCGCTGCGCCAACAAAACAGGAACATAGAATAAAACATTTTTGCTCGAATGAACATTCTGAAGAAACTTCAGTTGTATTAAAAAAGGAGGTTCCTTCCCTCATGCTGAGAAAACAATTATTCGTCAGTTCATTTTTCAAAATACTTCAATTGGTACGTGCAAGAAATAGGCCAATTCGGCCGCTTTTTGTTCAACTTCCCGTGGAGTTAAATTCTCATCAGTATGAGTCAAGGGAATGACTCCTTGGCCTCTGATTTCCATATAAAGGACACGACGAGGATAAAGACCCTCTTTAACCTCCATTCTGATTGATTGGATATCTCTTATAAGGAAGCGAAGGAAAATGCGACGATTTATTCCAGGAAATCCCCAACGAAAAATACACACTGTTCCTTCTTTTCTATCGAATCGATCATAACCACTACCCACATTCCACGAAATTGTGCACCACAAATAGGAGCTAATGAATAGTCCCGCGATTCCGTAGAAAGACATCACAATCCCTTGTGGAAAAAAAAGAATTTGCTGGGATGGAAATACCGATATCAGATTCCTACCAAGATAACTGGAAGTTCCAACCACTAAGAATCCCAGTGAACCTAAAAAAAGGATACAGACCCAGAAAAAATTACTTGTTTTTCGAGACCCAATTATAAGTTCTATCCATATATGTTCTGATCGCCAGTTCATACTAGATCCAGTTGCATTCGATTGAAATTGAGAGAATAACCCAAATTTGACTTTACTTTTCTTGATGATGAAGTAACTCTCATCAACTAGCACTATTCTGATGCGAAGCATTAGTAATAATTAGTCAGATACATTAACTTTCATGCGGATATCATCTATCTACGTGCATAATAACATTTGTGTTCGGAAAAGGCCATATACATATATCGTACTATATTACACTAACTAAATATCTGGATTATAATATAATCCAGTCAATGTTCAAATAAATTGATAAGATTTAGTTCCATCGGATCTAGACAATCTGATTTTTTTGGACATGAAGAAATAAAGAAGCCATTGCAATTGCCGGAAATACTAGGCCTACTAAGGGCACAAAAATAGAGGGTAAGTTAAGATCTGTCATATAATGGGTACCTTGATTTACTGTTTGTACCTCTTATAAAGAGGTCTTATCTTATGATAACTATACTATAGTTAAATATTAACTAGTTAAAAAGTGCAAGGGATCTAATAGAAAACTAAATTAAATTAAAGTTACTATTGATCTTTTTACACGAATATGTATGATAATGCGCTTTAATCTTTAATATAATAAAATTCTTTTTTCATTTTTGAATTTAATAAACTCCAAATTGAAAGAAGATAAGTATAAGTATGGTAGAAAAATGAAAAAAGAATTTATTGTCAGTTCACGACTCTAACTAACCCAACCCAACAAAGAGGGTAAAAATGGACCTGGCGGAAAAAAGAAAAAGTAATTATCCGAAACCAACTTCTGACCCTTTCCACAAGTAGAACTTATGTTACCAAAGAAATCATCATTTTCGTTTTTTTAACGAAATACTTGTTAGCTACAAATAACTGAGTCTAGTGCTATACTTTAATTTTTTTTTGATTCAAAGGAAGGAAACCGTGAAGTTGAAATAACTCACTCAGAACACCTTTTAAAGGATTACGTGGTACGATTGAATCGAATAAGCCCTTATGGAATAAATATTCAGCCCCTTGTGAACCCTCAGGTACTGTCTTATTCAACGTTTGTTCAATTACTCTTTTACCCGCAAATGCAATGTAGGCATTAGGTTCAGCAATAATGACATCTCCCAACATACCAAAACTTGCTGTTACCCCACCAGTTGTAGGAGATGTAAGGATTGATACATAGAATAACTTTTTATTTGATTGATAATTATATGAGGCAGAAGATATTTTAGCCATTTGCACCAAGCTCAAACTTCCTTCTTGCATGCGTGCTCCTCCAGAAGCACACACAATAATGACAGGTAAAGATCCCTTAGTAGCATACTCGATCAAACGGGTGATTTTTTCGCCCACTACGGATCCCATACTACCTCCCATGAACTGAAAATCCATAACCCCAATTCCTACAGGAATACCGTTTAGTTCACCTATGCCTGTTTGAACAGCTTCAGTTAAACCTGTCTTTCTCTGATAAGAATCGATACGATCTATATAAGGTTCGTCCTCTGAATGAAATTCTATAGGGTCCATAGAGACCATATCTTCATCCATAGGATCCCAAGTGTCCGGATCAATCGAAAGTTCAATTCTATCTGAGCTACTCATTTTCAAATGATATCCGCACTGTTCACAAATATGCATTTTTGACCTAAAAAATTTTTTATAATTTAATCCATAACAATTTTCGCATTGAACCCATAAATGTTTGTATTTTTTGTTTATATCAAAATCGTTAGATCTTTCTTTTATATTGAAATCGCTGCCATTACTACTAGTTTTTATACTAGAACTCCCATTTTCACTACTACTTACACTTTCAGTACAAATGAAATCATAAATGTAACCGTCACTGTAATTGTCGGTATCACCTGAAATGTAACTATTTATACTAATACCAATTTCAAAACGAAGATAACTATCAATACAATTAGGAATGTGGTTATTCCAACTAGATCGAGTATCATACATGTAATGATAGTAGTAGTTATTCTTGTTTTTAGACCCACTATTCAAATAACTAGAAAGTTTTTCTAGTTCACTCCGAAAAGAACTATTATTATTATTGTCAATCTCAAAAATCTGATTTTCAATATCAAAATATACAGAATAACTGTCGCCATTACTATCCCTAACTATAAAAGTGTCATCAGAGATCAAACTCCAAATATTCCTGATCTCAAATAAATAATCAACATTACTGAAAGTATAATTCCCACTATCACTCCAACTAAGAATGTTTTTATCTGTATCGTTTAAAATGGGGTCTTCACTTCCATTGGTATGTCCAGTACCTTCAAAACTATCCGTCGATTTACTTAGCCCATACCTATGTTCTAACCTCTCATTAGACAATATCGAATTGAACCACCATTTCTTCATAGAGTCTTCCTGCCCCCTATTTGATGAAAATACAATAAATGAATAGTCATTCGAAATTATTTTACTTTTTGACTGATTCCTTATCAGAATTAAGCATATAGATCCAATCATTAAGACTGTTAACTAATACTAATAAGAGTATTGAAAGAAATGATTCTCTTTTGGTGAATCCAGAGTATTACTTCTATCTATCTCTATAGAGATAGAATCTTTTCCTCAATTAGAAATATAAAAACTTTTCCCTTATGTCATGTACAACGAAAGAAAAAAAAAGAATTTTTTCTTC